GCACTTAACTTTTTTAGTGGATTCCTTGTTCAAAAAAAAATTATTCGCAAAAAAAAAAAGAGGCATTTTTACCCATTTGCTGGTTGAATTCGTGGAATACGATTGAAGTGCGCAACGCAAAAGGGTTTGATATTCAATATCTTCAATGAAATATTCAAGCACGCTAATTACTTTAATTAAGTTCCTATGGCATATCATATATAAATAAGATCCCGGATTGGGTATATCTGTGTAACAATTTCTGTTCTGGGGTTTACATATACACAAAATTACACATAAATGTTGTTATAGTTATACTTGAAATTGAAAAGGATTTATTATTGAAAATTATTTATACTGATTAGTTGTGTATCAATTGCATTTTCTTATGCCATTAAGGAAACACAATACGAGATCCAAGAACTTAACAGTCAATAGTTAATGGGTCCAATTTCGTTTGCGCTGAATTTTTGATTGTGTGACTCAAAATCCAAATATTTTCTTTCAAAAAAGGAGGGAAATTTTTCGGCGTTGTGTATTTTGATATTTGAGATACTATACAATTAATAGAAGGGTCCGGCTCCAATCAAAACAAAAAAGGAAGGATTTTTTTAGTTTCAGTTTATTAGGAAAGGAATAAGGAAAATGGTATTCCAGATGCAAATCAATAAATAAAAAAAGGGGAAGTATTTATTAAGTAATAACCCACCAGGAATATTTCCATCTATTTTTATCGTTTTGGCGGCATGGCCGAGTGGTAAGGCGGGGGACTGCAAATCCTTTTTCCCCAGTTCAAATCTGGGTGTCGTCTGATCAAGAAAAAACTCGAAATCCCTTTGCTTGCTGATATAATAGAAGTCGCCGAATCCTTGCCTAGCATAAGCAGAGGAAAAGGACTCGAACTTCCGAAACTTGCTTTATTTTGATTTTAAGAAGCTGGAGGCTAAAAGACTTTCAATCCTTGCGCTTGGGATTCCAGGGAGAATTTTAGTATAGGAAGGGCTAGACTATCAAAACTTCCAGTACTAATGTCTAATGACTGATTCTTGAATTAAACGGTTGAGCGGGGAATTGGTAGTTGTGGAAAGGGTGGAAGATGCTTTGTATACAGACTCGCGAGAATTTATGAGTGCTCAGACATACATTCAAGCAATATTGGATGAATAATTGCTTTCTTTTATAGAATATAGAATAAAAAAAAAGACTAAGGGTTGGGGTTGAAAAATAAAAAACTTCTTTATTTTCGGTAACACCTAAGCAAAATAGATTATTAATAGAGGGTCTCCCAAGTATTTCACAACAACACTCGGGAGGCCGTAAGGATTAGATCAAACGGTAAATAGAGATATGTGATAGATAGTGATTTATCTTGATTGTATATTGTTATGCTGTTTTATTATGAAGGGTAACAAAAGAAACAATAGGTCTTACTATTCCTGCATGTTCCATTAATCGCCCTCCCTTGATAATTACAAGAAAGTAACTGTCTATCTTGCTTGTACTTAATGCTTCCAAATTCTCCCACAAATCATATCCGAACTTGTTATGGGTGGAGTTATTGGGTTCATCAATAGCCTTCGTTCAAAATCCCTTTTTGACTCTGTGCCATTGATTACATTATTATTAGTGATCAATAATGGAAGAGTTTCTTCATATTCATAGAGATAGGAGACAGAATTCACATGGATATAGTAAGTCTTGCTTGGGCTGCTTTAATGGTAGTCTTTACATTTTCCCTTTCACTCGTAGTATGGGGAAGAAGTGGACTCTAGGATCATTACTAATTTAATTGAGTTGAGTAATCAAACTGTATTAATGGTTTCATAGATCGTTCTGCAAAGCGTTTTTCAAGAAAAATATCTTCATAGAAAAATTCTACTGGAATCCAGTAAAGTAATGTAATAGATGAAGAATAACCTTTCAATCAAACAAATATTTCACCTTTCAATCAAACAAATATTTCAATTATTCCGATGTTTGTATTTTGAAAGTAAAAGGAATACACATGATATGAAATCAAAATTTTTTCCAACCGAATTCGTCCTAAAATAAAAATATTCTATTTAGATGAACTTTAACAGAATGATATATGGATATTACAATGAGGAGCAACCAACCCCCTTTTTATTTGTTTCCCGCTTTACTGTTCGAAGAGGAAGTCTATCTGTTATTATGTAGATACGTACTTTATACCGATGGAAACATCGATATAGCGTTTGTCCAACGAAGTACTACGCATAATATTGCGGTGGGCGATTCACATATTGTGCATTTACCTTTTAGACTCCTAGAAATGTTATTTCTGTTTTATCGACTCGCTTAATATCATGGTTCACGCGTTATAAATAGGTGGTATCTACTACTCTTTTTACAAATATGAAGAATTTAATTTCCCACGGAATTCCTTGAATCACCTGTCAATGGCTAAATAAATGACTCCTTGTTGGAATGCTAAAAAAAAGATGACTAGATTTCTTTTATATTATATAATCTATTCTACGCCCATACCATACCTTCTTCC